ATAGCTTTCCGAACTGAGCGATGGATTGATGCAGTGCCGCCAGAGAAGCTGAAAGTGCCCTAAGGATACCAACAGAACAACCGTGACATCTTCTAGTTGAAACACTCTTCCCGGCTCTGTTATGACAATGAAAGAAAACGAGCGAGCATACTCATTCATCTTACAGGCCCTAATAATGGATGAGATTAAGTAATGGTCTAAGGACTGTAAAGAGAGAAGAGACTCTTGAGATCTCAAGAGAGAGATAGAGAGATAGACAACTCTAAGAAAATGAGTAATTAGACCGGAAATTACTTAAGTAATTAATTAAGATTGGGGGTCAATATTTCCTCACGGCGTGTTTTGTCCTTAATGAGACTTAATATATAATTAGAGTAATCTCTTGAGGGAAGTCCAGAGCCCATAGCCCACCAGGAGTGAGAGTTGTTCCGTCTAACGAGAAAACCATTCGACGAAGCTATATAGCCTCTTCGAACCATTTTCTCTTACTTGGTCCCATATTCTCTTCTCTTGTGCGGGACGGAGGGCGCGTAAGCCTAGAATGCTTCGGGGAGTTGGTTGTTGACCAAATTAGGAGAAGCCTGTCAAAAAAACCTCAAGTTCAACGAATAGAACATGTCGTAACGCTTCATGAAGCATTATGCTTCACTAGCGTTAACAGAGTCTTCAGAGTAAGTCAAAGAAAAACAAGCATTTCGCGATCTTCTTAGGCAACGAGGTTACCGGCTCTACGACCTCGCAACGCAAGGCACTACTGTAAGCTCTTTGGGCCTGACGCTTTTTTCAAAGATGGAATGTCAAGCTTTTCTTCGTGCTTAACGATTTCTCTTTGTTTCTATTCTCTGTTATTTAAATAACAGTATAACCCGACGGATAAACACTGACGTCGGCAAGCTCTTAACTCTCAACTACTCTTTCGCAGTCTCTTCTTTCGACGAGTCGAGTCTCGAGTTTGTTGTTCATGCATGCATGCATGATGGTAAAGATCAACTGGGTTGACTTACAGACAGGTCAATCAATCGGCTTGATGAATCAATTGGTACGAACTCGTAACTCGTAAGAGTAAGAAACGAGCGAGTGAGTTGGTTGTTGACCAACTCTGAGCTGAGAGTCTCAGCTCTTTATTCTGCTCTGCTCTGCAGAGAACAACTTGATACTCCGATAACGAGAATTGGATGTAGCAGCTCAAACTCTGAGAGTTGAGAGCCGCCGAGCCGAACAATTGATTGGAATGTCAATCAATGATTGACGATAGTCAGATAGTCTAACATTACGCTCAAGAGCATAATCGTTAGACCGGGTCGGACCATGTCTCCCGAACAATCTCAGTACATATGGCGCAAGACGATTCACAGCAACAGATCGAGGTCGGAATGGGATCGGGTATTCCAGTCTCACCGAGTTCCCGGTTGGTCTCCGAATTGATAACAAGAAGAACAGGTAACTATTGGATAGCATATCTTTGTTGCCGCCTACGACTGCCACCCTGAGTTTGAGTTAGTGAGTTAGTGAGTGGTTTACTTAGTAACCACCCACACTCTTATATCAAAGTTGATATAAGCCCTATAGAGAACAAGACCTTGGCTTGAAGAGTATTAAATCATGTGTGAACACATGTCTTAAACACACTCAAGTATCGGCTTGCTCGCCGATCAGTCGATCCACTCGCCAAGACTATAGGTGTTCTCTTTCCGCTTTACTTACGCTACACTCCAAGCTAGGCCTGCAAGATGCCTTGCGATTGACTCTTCCTGTGGAACCGGTATGAGATCCGGAGACTCTGTTGTCGTCTTGTTGGCGGGCTTTCGAGCCTCGTAAAGCCATACGCCTTTGACCAATAAACAAGCTGGATCCGGGATAGTTACATTCTTCCTAACCAGTTTCTAAAGGCTCATGCGGAGTCACTTAGTGGTAGTTGGCCAATCTCCGAGGTTATCACGGACGAGCCACATGCAGTGAAACTTGCACGTGTGGTTCTGGCCTTTCTTTACTTAGGTCTCTAATAACCTTGCTTCTGCTCGCCGCTGGCGCACCTCTCCTAACTATTGCCCATTTATTCCGGAATAATCTTTGTCGGAGGGACACTTTTACCTTTTTCTGCCAAATCCTTCTATTATTAAGTACGGCTGGCACCATTTCGATGTGTTTCGATTCTTCCGAACAAGAGAGGTTTGATGCTTTTGAATTCATTGTATTAATTCCACTTCCTACTCGCAGTATGCTCTTTCTGATCTCGGCTCATGATTCAATTGCCATGTATTTAGCTATTGAGCCTCAAAGTTTATGTTTTTATGTGATCGCATCAAAAAGAAAGTCTGAATTTTCCACGGAAGCCGGCTCAAAATATTTGATCTTAGGTGCATTTCCCTCTGGAATCTTACTGTTTGGGTACGACCGGACAACTACCGATATCTTCTTCTCTCCTCATTTTGTTCAATTCTCTATCGTCAACTCTCGGGGTCTTAGATGTGAAACTTTTGAGACCTTAGATTGTTGATGGGAATAATAGAGACTTGTCGATACCCTCTCTGTAGGTAGTTGTCTCTCTTCTCTTTAGGACATCTTTGGTGTATCATCGATCCGTGCGAGGTCTTGGTATTCCTTTTGGTCTAATTCCACGCGCCTTACTACACAGGAGAGTCTTCTCGGCGTAAAGTGAAGATGGTATGAGGGAAGTAGACAAAATACCTTATTCATTTCATGGGGTCTTCCGAAGGTGTAACCTAGGCAACAATAAGGGGACCGACCGATACTTCCCATTCAACTCAACTAGAGTAGCTACCAGTTGGTTCACCAAACCCCGACCCAGCGTCCACACGTTCTCCATCTCGCAGAGATATCCTCCCGACTCCTACCGGAATTGCGTTATCGGAGCCGACCAGGAATGGCCGTTAGTGACACCACTTATGATCACCGGTTATAGAGAGGCCTTTTTTAATACATTAAAAAATGTTCACATGGGCCATAAAGACTCGGTCAGAGTACCTACGCGCTGGTAAACGAAAACACCACCGGATCCGCTAGTATAAACCCAATGTCGAATCAAATCCACTCACAGGCCTTGCCTTGAAATTCACAGGCACCGGCTTTCAATAAGGTTCGATCCGCTGCTTACTGCTCACGGGAACATCCGATACCGATACCGAGAGTATAGTCCGCGTCTCTTTCCCTCTTCTGATCCTTCTCTTTCTACTTACTTCGGGTTTTGGGGCCTTTGGACCAATAAATACAGTGAAGTGGAATTGGTATAGCTAATGTGGGTGAGTGGCTTGACGCTTGAGTAGTTCTCGTTTAGTTCGCTTTCCGCCTATGACTCAATAACCTCACCGAACTGAAAGCATGCGCAGCAAGAGAAGAGTATTTACTATATTAAAGTTCTTCTTACCGGATAAGGCCATTCTATTATCGAATTAGTGCATCAGCGAGCTCTCGACGAATCAATAATGGAACAGAACAACCTTACTCAATGAACACCAGTCTCTCACTTCCTTGAACGATTGTTTGAGAGTTAATAAGATCTCTAACCAACCTCTTCGCTTGTTCTTCGCATTTGTTATCCATTGACATAGCAAATTAAAGTATGGTTTATTGAGCTGACTGATGGTTATGGCAATCTTATTCTTATTCTTATTCTTAGCTTTCTGAGGAGATGATAAAGCATTAGTAACACAAACCGAAGAAAGAAAATGAGGATTGTGAGATGGGGATCGAATCTGACTGAGCTCGTCCTGCAACATGATCGATGGCCGAGACTTCTTGGGGCGAGTGGTACTTAGTTAGGAGAAGAGAGGTGCTGGCACCAAACTAACTGATTATGCCAGTTTTCTTCGGATTGTGCCTATGACCATCAGGCACTCATGATCTTGTACCGAGAGCTACTTCCTTTTTGACAGGCTTCTCCTACTGAACAAGTGAGGCTTGTTTTCGATCAGCTCCGGCATAAAGAGTGAGCAGAAGGGAATCCATCCATGGAAAGGCTTGTGTTATTCCTGCAATCATTCCCATTAGCTAAGAGCCCATCAGCTCCGCCTTCACGCCCTTGTATGCGCCCGATAAGGGGCCTGATTGGAAATCCATTGAAGCCTATGTTACCGACTGTTGTTTAGAGAAGTGAGGACCCGATTAGAGACGTTATTAGATGGTTTTTTAAAACTGTCATTCCCTAAAGATTCCGGAAAAGATGTTGACTAAGTAAGCCCATCTGAGAAACGGCTTTGGATTGTTGGTATACGAGTAGGTATCCATTGTTGAGTTGACCTCTTATTGGGTCTTACTATGCTTCTATCCCTTAATTACCCTTCCACGCAGTGCCAATCAATAATGATTACAGTAAGGATGACCTACCTATTGGGTATCTCACTTTGTTCGAGCAACGTCTTTGGATGACGGTCCTAATGTGTCTATTCCAACCGTGACAAAGCCTACTTTGAAACCTCTCCGATAAAGAATACATACTCTGCTCGAGAGATCTCCGAAGAACCTTGTGACCCTTCGCGAGGCAATAGGCCCATTGTCTATAACTTATTCTTTACCTTGGTAAAGGAGAAGAGAGTACAACAGTATTCCTTCCAGTCGGCTTCATCATCGGGTTGATTCAATCTAGTGACTATGAGGTGTGGGCAGCTACTCTACGAAACGAACAGAGAATCGAATCGATCATGTGTGCAGTCACTCTCTGATTTCGATCATTATCGAACAACAGGAAGTCACTCTTCTCACTAGTTAGTCTTTCAGTTCAGAATCAAGTCAAAGCGATCCGATAGGCTCTTTTATACTCTTTTTTTTTCCTGACTGCATGAATGATAGTAGCTCTCGTTTACTCGAGATTGTGTTACGGTATCATAGAATGCAGAGAACGATACTACTACAAAGAATGCATTGGATGGATGCCCGGGCAGGAAGAAGGAAGGACGCTTGAAGAGGCGAAAGGCCCTGGTGAGAATACCGTCTGTGATCCATGGATCTCCGATCGGTAAACCGTATCAAGCTGATCCGTTGCG